TTATCTTTTCGATGAGAGTTTGTACACAACATGGGAGAAACCTATCTTCTATTTATAATAATTGAAGAAAAGGTTCCATCATATATAGTGAATTGATACTCCCGATTCCCACAAAATCATCTCTTTCGTTCAATAGTTACTCGTTATTAGTTAATAATCCTAGTGATTGGATCTATATGCGTATTCCGATAGGAAATGAAATAGTAAAATGATTTTTCGTCGAATGACTATTCATTTATTGTATTTTCAAATAGGGGGCAGGAAGGATCTATGGGAAAATGGTGGTTCAATTCAATGTTGTCTAACGAGGAGTTAGAACACAGGTGTGGGCTAGGTAAATCAATGGACAGTCTTGGTCGTCCTGTTGGAAATACCAGTGGAAGTGAAGATCCCATTCTAAATGATACGAATAAAAACAATCATAATCATGGTTGGCGCGAAAGTAATAGTTGCAGTAATGTTGATCATTTTTTCGGTGTCAGGGACATTTGGAGTTTCATCTCTGATGACACTTTTTTAGTTAGGGATAGTACTGGTAACAGTTATTCCGTATATTTTGATATTGAAAATCGGGTTTTTGAGATTGACAATGATAGTTCTTTTCTGAGTGAACTAGAAACTGCTTTTTCTAGTTATCTGAATAGCGGGTCTAAGAGTGACAATCGCTACTATGATCATTATATGTATGATACTACGTATAGTTGGAATAATCACATTAATAGTTGCATTGATAGTTATCTTCGTTCTGAAATCGGTATTGATAAGTACATTTCGAGTGGTAGCGACAATCACATTTACAGTTATATTTATAGTTACATTTGTAGTGGTGAAAGTGTAAGTGATAGTGACAGGGGGAGTTCTAGTATAAGAACTGGCGGTAATGGCAGTGATTTCAATATAAGAGGAAGATCTAATGATTTCGATGGAAATAAAAAATACAGACATTTATGGGTTCAATGCGAAAATTGTTATGGATTAAATTATAAGAAATTTTTTAGGTCAAAAATGAATATTTGTGAACAATGTGGATATCATTTGAAAATGGGTAGTTCAGATAGAATCGAACTTTCGGTTGATTCGGGCACTTGGGATCCTATGGACGAAGACATGGTCTCTATTGACCCCATTGAATTTCACTCGGAAGAGGAACCTTATAGAGATCGTATCAATTCGTATCAAAGAAAGACAGGTTTAACTGAGGCTGTTCAAACAGGCATAGGTCAACTAAATGGGATTCCCATAGCCATTGGGGTTATGGATTTTCAGTTCATGGGGGGTAGTATGGGATCCGTAGTAGGCGAGAAAATTACCCGGTTGATCGAATATGCTGCTAATAGATCTCTACCTGTTATTATGGTGTGTGCTTCTGGAGGAGCACGCATGCAAGAAGGAAGTTTGAGTTTGATGCAAATGGCTAAAATATCTTCCGCTTTATATGATTATCAATTCAATAAAAAATTATTCTATGTATCAATCCTTACATCTCCTACAACCGGCGGAGTAACGGCCAGTTTTGGTATGTTGGGAGATATTATTATTGCTGAACCCAATGCCTACATTGCATTTGCGGGGAAAAGAGTAATTGAACAAACATTGAATAAGACAGTACCTGACGGTTCACAAGCAGCTGAGTATTTATTCCATAAGGGCTTATTTGATCCAATCGTACCACGTAATCCTTTAAAAGGTGTTCTGAGTGAATTATTTCAGCTACACGGTTTCTTTCCCTTGAATCAAAATTCAAGTAGAGCGCTAGGCTCAGTTATTTGTAGCGAACTTTAGTTCATCGGAATCAAAGTCAAAATAAGAAGAGTGGAGTTTTCTTTGGTAACATAAGTTCTATAGGAAGTTTCGGATAATTACTTTTTTTGATGCAGATTTTTTATCCTACCCCTATTCATGATTAGTAATCAGGAACCCCCTATCAGGAGGAAAAGAGTGAATTCTTCCTTCCGCGGAATGGAATTGGGAAAAAAAATCAAAAGAATTTCATGTTCCCTTCTTTCATATTAATATATATCGTATTAATATATATAGAATAATTCAAATCTATAAGGGAAGTGTTGCATATTTTTATATCTCCCGAGGACCTACACTTTTGACTATGAATTCCTGTTGGATCGGATTCTAACAAATCCTTAGGAAACTCGTAAGAAACTCTTTATTAGAAGATAAGGGCGGTAGAACAAGAATAATAAAGCGGATTATCATCCATCTATTTCTTGTAGAAAGGTGAATAGATACACTTATTTAGCTCTACATTCCTTGCACTTATTATATACTTAATAATACTTATAATAGATATACTTATCATAAGATAAGATATCTTTATAACAGGTACAAATATTAAATCGAGGCACCCATTCTATGACAGATTTCAATTTACCCTCTATTTTTGTGCCTTTAGTGGGCTTAGTGTTTCCAGCAATTGCAATGGCTTCTTTATCTCTTCATGTTCAAAAAAACAAGATTGTTTAGACCTGATAGGACAAAATTTCATCAATTTATTTCAACACTTGGACTTGGATCATAATAGGGATATCCATTTAGTGGAATATGATACGACATGTGGCTCCCTCCGGGCACAAATAAAAAAGTGATTATACATGCGGATACATTATATATGGATAAATGCATGTATATGGGGGGATAGCTGTTTTAAAATGGATCAGAGCGGATATCTGAAATAGAAAGTTAACGTATCTATATTATGTAGATATACATAGTGGTGGTATTATACGAAGGGGATGTTATTATTTTATATCTAACCAATTCGATGAATTACTCCTAATAGTTCGCGTCATAATAGTGCTAGTTGATGAGAGTTACTTCGGGAGCAAAATAAAAAAAGTAAAATCAAATTCATTTGGCTTATTCTCTTCTCTCAATTCCAATAGGATGCAACTGGATCTAGTATGAACTATCGATCAGAACGTATATGGATAGAACTTATAACGGGGTCTCGAAAAACAAGTAATTTCTGCTGGGCCTGTATCCTTTTTTTAGGTTCACTAGGATTCTTATTGGTTGGAACTTCCAGTTATCTTGGTAGGAATCTGATATCTTTATTCCCGTCTCAGCAAATCATTTTTTTTCCCCAAGGAATCGTGATGTCTTTCTATGGGATCGCAGGTCTGTTCATTAGTTCCTATTTGTGGTGCACAATTTCGTGGAATGTAGGTAGCGGTTATGATCGATTCGATAGAAAAGAAGGAATAGTGTGTATTTTTCGTTGGGGATTTCCTGGAATAAATCGTCGCATCTTCCTTCGATTCCTTATGAGAGAGATTCAATCGATCAGAATGGAAGTTAAAGAGGGTCTTTATCCTCGACGTGTCCTTTATATGGAAATCAGAGGCCAGGGCGCCATTCCCTTGACCCGTACTGACGAAAATTTTACTCCACGAGAAATTGAACAAAAAGCTGCTGAATTGGCCTATTTCTTGCGCGTGCCAATTGAAGTATTTTGAAATGAAGGGAATGAATGCTTTCTCAGCATGAGGGAAGGGACCCAGGAACCCCCTTTTAAATATAACTGAAGCTTCTTCGGAACGTTCATTCGAGCAAAACATGTTAGATTCTATTTCCCCCGTTCCGTTGGTAATCCTTCTGCGGCCCATAGAATAAAGCAGGCGGACGTATACGGAACAACCATAATAAGAAGCAATTTTGATCGACCAAAACTCCTTTTTCTGCATATAGAACTCAATTCTACTAGTAACAAGTCTAATAAGTATGTATTCATCACACATATCAGAGCATTTCGGAATACATAATTTCTCTTTTTAGGACCAATACTCCAATACTTTGGATTAATACATTAGATACAGATGTATCATATCTCGTTAATTATCTTTCTTTTGTCAATCGATGTTTCTTTTTTGATCCTTTCTTTAGCTCCTGGATAACCAAACGTTTAGATCTCTCATAACTATCCAATTTCTCTCTTGTTTTGTCACCTATTTCGGATTTCATCATTAATATTTTTCAGAAATATCCCCTCAATTATTCCTGGGTCGTGGGTAGCCAGTGAAAATTTCGAAAAAATAATTGAGGGGAGTTCTTTCGTCTCGAAATCAAAATAATATTCATTATTTCAAGCGGTTCTTTTGGGCATTCATCGAAAGAACAAATGAAGATAGAATTGGTTCGAATTTGACCAACTGAGATATCTGGGAAAAGTATTTGATTATTTCTTCATTCGAAACGGGCCCTTATTCTATTTCTATTTCTATATTCTTTCTAGATCCAAGGACTAAACAATTCAAAAAAAAAGGAATAGATCCATAGGTTCCATACCTTGTTATAGAACTCATGCTTCATAGAAATATCGGATCAGATAGAGTCGGCGAATGAAGCGGGTTCATTAACAATTCACAGATGAAAAGTGTCAAAAAAGAAAGCATTGACTCCCCTCCCGTATCTTGCATCTATAGTCTTTTTGCCCTGGTGGATCTCTCTCTCATTTAATAAAAGTCTGGAACCTTGGGTTACTAATTGGTGGAATACCGGACAATCCGAAACTTTTTTGAATGATATTCAAGAAAAGAACGTTCTAGAAAGATTCATAGAATTAGAACAACTATTCCTGTTGGATGAAATGATAAAAGAGTACCCGGAGACACAGATACAAAAGCTTCGTATAGGAATCCACAAAGAGACGATGCAATTGGTCAAAATGCACAACGAAGATCATATCCATATCATTTTTGATTTCTCGACAAATATAATCTGTTTTGCTATTCTAAGTGGTTATTCTATTCTGGGTAATGAAGAACTTGTCATTCTGAATTCTTGGGTTCAGGAATTCCTCTATAACTTAAGCGACACAATAAAGGCTTTTTCTATTCTTTTATTAACTGATTTATGTATCGGATTCCACTCACCCCGGGGGTGGGAACTAATGATTGGTTCGGTCTACAAAGATTTTGGATTTGCTCATAACGATCAAATTATATCTGGTCTTGTTTCCACTTTTCCAGTCATTCTAGATACAATTT